CATAACCTAGAATTATATCTTCATTATCTAAACGAACCCGGAACATGCCGTTGGGAAGCGATTCAGTAATTAAACCTTCATGAATCCATTTTTGTTCTTTCATTCCAGGTAAAACCCCCTTGAAGTATCAACTAGTGGAGGAAGAACCCTATTAGACAACCCGCCCCTTCTCTTTTCTTTTTCACAAATAAGAAGTTTCGTATTCAATTGGGATATTAGAAGGATTACCATATATAACACAAAATTTCTCCGCCTATTCTTTCTAGTCGAGCCTCTCGGTCTGTCATTATACCCCGAGAGGTAGAAAGAATTACAACCCCCATCCCACCTAAAATTCTAGGAATTCTTTGATAGTTAGAATAGATTCGTAGACCCGGCCGACTGACCCGTTTTAAATTTAAAAGATTTATATAAGGCCTTTTCCTATTCCTTCTATGTCGTAGGGTTAAAACCAAAAAATATTTGTTGTTTTCTCGATGTTTTCTCACGTTTTCGATAAAACCCTCTCGTAAAAGTATTTTAACAATACTTTGGCTGATATTAGTAGATGCTACTCGAACCACGCTTTTTCTATACGTATCGGCATTTCGTATAGAGGTTATTATGTCAGCAATAGTATCACTACCCATGATTAATTAAAATTATTGGTTCCTCCAAATTTGGATATAGTCAACATGTTTTTCTTTTTTTTTTTTTTTTACGTTTTTACGTATTTGTTTATGAATATTAATTTTGAAAGGTATATACGTGAGACAAAATATACTAAATTAATCTTAATCTATTTCTTTTAAATACCCTACTATAATATAACCATATCGTGGTCTCATTTTATAATACCTCGGGAGCTAATGAAACTATTTTAGTAAAATTGAACTGTCTCAATTCTCGGGCAATCGCACCAAAAACTCGAGTTCCTTTTGGATTTCCTTCTTGATCAATCACAACTGCAGCATTGTCATCATATCGTATTATCATACCGTTGTCACGTTTAAGTTCTTTACAAGTACGGACAATTACAGCTCTAACCACTTCTGATCTTTCTAGAGGCATGTTTGGGACTGCGTCTTTGATCACAGCAACAATAACGTCACCAATATGAGCATATCGACGATTGCTAGCTCCTATGATTCGAATACACATCAATTCTCGAGCCCCGCTGTTATCTGCTACATTCAAATGGGTCTGAGGTTGAATCATATCATTTTTTTTATCTGTTTTTTAGAATACAAAGGTCGAAGAAAAAAAGAAATATTGTTTGTCCAAAAAAAGAAACCTGCACCCGCTATTTTTTTTACCCAAGGCCTATTTCTTTTTTATCCCGAAATGATGAATTGAGCTCGTATAGGCATTTTGGACGCTGCTATTGAAATAGCCCTTCTAGCTATATTTTCTGTTACTCCACCCATTTCATAAAGGATTCGACCTGGTTTAACAACAGCTACCCAATATTCGGGAGAGCCTTTACCTGAACCCATACGTGTTTCTGCGGGTCTTACTGTAACTGGTTTATCTGGAAATATACGGACCCATATTTTTCCACCGCGACGTGCATTTCGTGTCATTGCTCGTCGACCTGCTTCTATTTGTCTAGATGTGATCCAAGCGGGTTCAAGTGCCTGAAGAGCGTATTTACCAAAACAAATATCATTACCTCGATAAGATATTCCCTTCATTCTTCCTCTATGTTGTTTACGGAATCTGGTTCTTTTGGGGTTATAGTTGATGGTTTGTTTTGAATTCCATCTCTACTACAGAACCGGACGTGAGAGTTTCTTCTCATCCAGCTCCTCGCGAATAAAATGAATTCAAATTAAAGATTTTGAATTCAATTCAGATATAATATAATTTGAATTAAGATATACATGTATTTAATAAATACTGAATCATGGATTTCATTTAATCTAGATCAAATCTATTATTAATTTGTATATCTTGTTTGTATAGATAACTAAATATATTAAATAACTATTTTTTTCTTATATTTATATATATGGTATGGTTTTTAGAATCTTAAAACGAATATTTCTTTTGTTTTACTCTTTATCGTATTGGATTGACTCACATTTAGCAATCCAAGAAAATAAAGTTTTCGCGGGCGAATATTTACTCTTTCAATTTCTATTTCAGTTCTATCATTAGTTCATAACTTTTCCGAATAGATGAATTGGTCTCTGGTCGGTTCCGCCATCCCGATCAATGAATCATTCGAATTCATTTTCACTAGAATCTTTTGAATTCACAGGTTCCATCGTTCCCATCGCTTCTTACTTAATGGTTAGGTCTGAATTCTACAATGGAGCTATTAGTTCTTGAGTCAATATTCTTAGTCTTTATTGGCTCGAAGCTCTTTATTTTTTGTTCGATGAGTAGATCCATTTAATGATGGATCCGTATTGATGCTTTATTACACAGCTTTTTTCTGAGATGACTCAGAGACCTTACATATTGGAATTATATATCATCAATATTCTTTTTCTTTCTTTCTCTCATCCTTCCATTT